TGACTCTTATTTAAAAGGTCTAATAATGTATGTATATTGGACCTTTTGAGGCAATTATAGACCCTGGGGGACAATTCTGATTGGTCAATAAAAATCGATTTCAATGCTATTTCTTTTTTATTTTTCTTTGGTTTAGCCAATTTACCATGAAAAGTAAAAAGGGGTAAAGGAACTTTATGTTCATTGTTTTCTAAATGGAAGTTTTCTTCTTCTGCATGTAAAAAAGGAATAAATAAATCAATCAAATTCCGGGAGGCCTCATGAAGTGCTTCTTTAGGAGTTAAACTTCCATTTGTCCATATTTCGATAAAAAGTATCTCTTGTTTTTCATTTCCATTCGCATAAGAATGAATACTATGATTTGCATTTCGAACAGGCATGAATACAGCATCTATAGGGTAACTTCCGTCTTGAAAGTTTTTTCGCGTTTTTATGCGATATCCGCGATTCCTCTCGATTTCTAATTCAATACACAAATTAATAGGTTCCGTTAAATTAGCTATATACTGCGTATTATCAACGATTGCCACCGAAGGTGGTAAGATGATGTCTTGAGCAGTTACATATCCAGGACCTTTGACACAAATAGACGCATCACAAGTTCCATAGAGATTACTTCTCAATAAAATTTCTTTCAAATTCATTAAAATTTCATGTATAGATTCTTGAATACCGGCTATGGTAGAATACTCATGTGGTATTTTATCAGATTTTGCGCGTGTGATACATGTTCCTTCTATTTCTCCAAGCAAAGCTCTTCGCATCGCGATGCCTAGTGTATCGGCTTGTCCTTTCATAAGTGGAGCCAGAATAAAGCGTCCATAATAAAGACGTTTACTGTCTACTCTTGATTCAACACACTTCCACTGTAATTTTCGAGTCGATACTGTTACTTTCTCGTGAACCATAGTAATTTTATTTGATCAAATCATTGAATTATTTATTTCTCTTGAAATATCTTCAATGTTTATTTTTATACACGTCTTTTTTTAGGGGGTCTACAGCCATTATGTGGCATAGGGGTTACATCTCGTATGAAACTTAATAGTATACCACTTCTACGAATAGCTCTTAATGCTGCATCTCTTCCGAGACCCGGGCCTTTTATCATGACTTCTGCTCGTTGCATACCCTGATCCACGACTGTCCGAATAGCATTTCCTGCTGCGGTTTGAGCGGCAAATGGTGTCCCTCTTCTTGTACCCTTGAATCCACAAGTACCGGCGGAGGACCAAGAAATTACCCGACCACGTACATCTGTAACAGTAACAATAGTATTGTTAAAACTTGCTTGAACATGAATAACTCCTTTTGGTATTCGACGCGCATTTTTACGTGAACCAATACGTCTATTCTTATGTGAACCAGTTTTTAATATAGGTTTTGCCATATTTTATCATCTCATAAATATAAGTCAGAGATATATGGATATATCCATTTCATGTCAAAACAGATCTTTTTTTTTTTTTTTTTATTTATTTGTACATCGGTCCTTTCGATTTATAGAGTTCCTTTTTTTTTTTAGAAAGATTATCCTTGTCTTTGTTTGTGTCTCGGGTTGGAACAAATTATTATAATTCGTCCCCGTCTCCGGATCAGTCGACATTTTTCACAAATTTTACGAACAGAGGCTCTTATTTTCATATTTGTTATTCCTTAACTTAATTATGAATCTCTTTTTTGGAAGAAATTGGAAGAAAATAAGTTTCTTGAAATTTTGAACTTCGAAATGAATGTTGAAATATAAAAAACCACCTAATCATTCGAATCTTTGTTTTGGAGTCTATAAATTATCCGTCCTCCGGTTGAATCATAACGACTTGACTCAATTTTGACTTTATCTCCTGATATACGTATAAAAAAATTACGTCGAATTCTTCCTGAAATATAAGCTAGAATCAGATCTTCATTATCTAAACGAAGCCAGAACATATCACTGGGAAGTGATTCAATAATTCAACCTTCATTAATCATTTTTTTTTTCATTCCGAGCACAACCCCCTTGAGGGATCAACTAATATGGGAGGAATGATATTAGAAACACGCTCCTTCTTTTTTTTTTTTTTCACAAATATGAGAGGTTCGCCATATGATTCGAATATCAGACGAATTACCATATATAACACAAAATTTCTCCACCTATTCCTTCTAGTCGAGCCTCTCTGTCTGTCATTATACCCCGAGAAGTAGAAAGAATTACAATCCCCATTCCGCCTAAAATTCTAGGAATTCGTTGATAGTTAGAATATATTCGTAGACCGGGTCGACTGATCCGTTTTAAATTTAAAGCAGTTCTATATGGTCCTTTCCTATTCCTTCTATGTCGTAGGGTTAAAACCAAAAAATATTTGTTGTTTTCCTGATGTTTCCTCATGTTTTCAATAAAACCTTCTCGTAAAAGGATTTTAACAATGTTTTCAGTAATGTTAGTAGACGGTATTCGAACAGTTCTTTTTTTATTCATGTCAGCATTTCGTATAGAGGTTATTATGTCAGCAATAGTGTCTTTACTCATAATAAACTAGTATTTTTGTTGTACTCGAATTTATATTTTAATATAATCAACATGCTCTTTTTCTTTTCTTTATTTTATTTCGGAATTGGAATTATTAAATATTTATGAATTATTAAAGGTATATACATGAGACACAAACAATCTAGTAATTAATCTAAATCTACTAATTAATCGATTTGATTCAAATACTATACAAATACTCTAACGATATTATGGTCTCATCTTATAAAACTTCAGGTGCCAATGAAACTATTTTAGTAAAATTTAACTGTCTTAATTCCCGGGCGATCGCGCCAAAAATTCGCGTTCCTTTTGGATTTCCTTCTTGATCAATAACAACCGCAGCATTGTCATCATATCGTATTATCATACCGTTGTCGCGTTTCAGTTCTTTACAAGTACGTACAATTACAGCTCTGATCACTTCTGAGCTTTCTAGAGGGGTATTTGGTACTGCTTCTTTGATTACAGCAACAATAACGTCACCAATATGAGCATATCGTCGATTACTAGTTCCTATAATTCGAATACACATCAATTCTCTGGCTCCGCTGTTATCCGCTACATTCAAATGGCTTTGAGGTTGAATCATATCATTTTTTTTTTTTTTTTTTTTATGTTTTTTCAATGTAAAGGGTGAAGTAAAAAAAAAAAGAAATGTTGTTTGTTCAAAACAAAAAAATAAACCTGCTATTGTTTTTTTTTTTTCATCCCAAAAACCTTTTCCTTTGGTTTTACATTCCTATCCCCAAATAATGAATTGAGTTCGTATAGGCATTTTTGATGCCGCTATTGAAATTGCTTTTCTGGCTATATTTTCTGCTACTCCGCTCATTTCATAAAGTATTCTACCTGGTTTAACGACAGCGACCCAATATTCGGGGGATCCTTTTCCCGAACCCATACGTGTTTCCGTGGGTCTTACTGTAACTGGTTTGTCTGGAAATATACGTACCCATATTTTTCCACCGCGGCGTGCATTTCGTGTCATTGCTCGACGACCTGCTTCTATTTGTCTAGATGTGATCCAAGCGGGTTCAAGCGCTTGAAGAGCATATTTACCGAAGCAAATACAATTACCTCGATAAGATATTCCTTTCATTCTTCCTCTATGGTGTTTACGGAATCTGGTTCTTTTGGGGTTATAGTTGATGGTTGTTTATTAATTCCATCTCTACTACAGAACCGGACATGAGAGTTTCTTCTCATCCAGCTCCTCGCGAATGAAACGATTAAAAAATAAGATATGTGTATTTACCGAATAATATACTGAAATGATATACTGAATCGTGGGATTCTTTGAAATTTCATCTAATCCATATAATATACTGAAATGATATACTGAATCGTGGGATTTTTTGAAATTTCATCTAATCCATTAGAAATTTGTATATCTTGTGTTCATATATAATTAAATATGTATTCTATTTAAACATATATTTTATTTATTCTTTATAGAGAATTTTTTTTTTAGAGTTATAGATAAAGTCGTTTTGGTATAAGGTTATAACGAATTTTTAGTTCGTTTTGCCTTTTTATTATCATATGAGATCAACTAAAATATTAAAATATAATAAAATAAAAATTTTCGCAGGCGAATATTGACTTTTTCAATATTCAGTTATTCAGTTGTAGGATTAGTCCATGACCTTTCAGAATAAATGAATTGATTTCTGGTTCGTTCCGCCATCCTACCCAATGAATCATTAGGATTCGTTTTCAATAGAATCTTATGTATTCACGGGTTCTGTCGTTCCAATCGCCTCTCGATTAATGGTTAGGTCTGAATTCGACAACGGAGCCCCTAATGAAAATGAAATTTGTTCTTGAGTCAATTTTATCAGTCTTGATTGGCTCGCGGCTCTTGATTTTTTTTCTATGAACAGATTTGTCTAATTATGGATCAATTAGTATTAATGCTTTATTACATTCTCTTTTATGATTTATGAGATGAATCATAGACCTTACATATTGGAATCATATATCATTGATATTCTTTTTCTCTCTTTCTCTCACCCTTCCATTTATCCACATACTGTTATTGCTTCACAACTTATAATCAGAGATTGGTTTTTTTTTTTTTGTTTATGCAAAAAAATATTTCAGTTGCTACAATGATATGATCAATAGATCATATCTCGACTGGTTATTTATATCCAGATAATGCGAAACGATGGGTTGGTTATTAGTTCATACTATGGGTTGGTCCTTTTTTTTTTTAATCCTAACCCTAAAAAAAACCAACGAGTCACACACTAAGCATAGCAATTATATCAAATGATTAATTTCATTTTTATTGAACCTTATAGAATTGTTAATCTTTGTTTTGATTTAATTTAACAGAAAAAGAATGAAAGAATTTATCATTTTTTTCTATTACGGGATGTATAGAATTAAAGATAAGTCAAGGAAAGGTCTATTATTCTTCGTCTACAAATATCCAAATTTTGATGCCTAATACCCCATAGATAGTTCCAACTGTATA